AATTTAAAGTATTATGTCTGATTAAAGTAATAAATTGTAAATTTATTTAAGAAATTGTATTTCTAATACTAATTAAATAATTATAGAGTATATTATAGTTTAATAAAAACATTAATTTGCAAATTTAAAGATATTTATTTTAGATTAGTATATATATATATATATAAATATGTATGTATATATATATATATTAAAATAATAAAAATAATTAATTAATAGGATAGTAAGATTTATAAGTATTTATTTATTTATTAAACTTTGAAGGTTTAGAGTTTAGGTGTATAACTTAAAATCTTAGTATGTATATACTTGCGGGCGCGCATAAAATAAGTATAGAGAAAAGAGAGAGCATTAAATAATTAAAATGATGGATGAGAAAAATAAAGTTATAAAATAGATAAAAGTAGATTTTTCAGTAAGAATGGGGAAGTTAAAATTAATTAATTTAGATTTTATTTTATTAATAAAAAATATATTAATTATTATGTTTACATAAATATAAAGTAATATTAATGAACTTAATATTATTAATAATAAGATGATTAGTATATTTGATGATTTAAGAAAGATAAATATTCTAAATCATTTTATGTAAAAGAATGAAAAAGGGGGAAGACCTGATATATTAAACATAAGAATAGAAAATAATAAGTTAAATTTAAAGTGTGACTTGAAATAATTTAAAGATATTGTTAGTTTAGATATATGTATAATAGTAAATAGCCTAAATATAATAGTTGAATAGAATATAAAATATTTAAATCAGATAGTATTTTTTATGTAAATTAATAAAATTATTCATCTAGATTGGTTAATAGAAGAGTATGATATTAATATTTTAAAATTAGTTATGTTTAATATTATGTATGGGGGTAGAATGGAGCATAGAATGATTAGGAGGTATAAAATATATAAATGTAGATAAATTAAGGACATAAAGTAAAAAGGGATGATTTTTTGAAGGGTTAAAAGAATTAAGAGTACATTTCAGGGTAGAAACTTAGAAATAAGAGGAAGTCATAGGTGTAAAGGGGGGATTCTTAATTTTATTATTAAGGCTGCGATTAGAAGAAGAGTAATAATATTATTATTATTAGAGATAATAGTATTAATAATAATTGAAAATATAATAATAAATGAAGCTATAATTTGAATCATAAAGTAAAAAAAAATTATTTTTTTATTATTTATTGATGTATTTATTGCGCAGATAAATAAGAAATTAGTAATTTCTAGAATTAATCAAATTAGAATTAAATCTGTAAAAAATAAACTTATTAAGGATAAAGTTATAATGGAGGGGAGAATGGCATAGTTAAAAAATATAATAATAAATTATAATTTATTTAAAATAATTTATAAAATTAAAATTTAAATAGTTAATTTTATTATGATTTAATGTAAGAAGCATGTAAATTTTTGAAATTTAACGGAATAGTTTAATTCTATTAGACATAAAATTTAAAAATATAAAAAAATTAAATTAATTTAATGAAAGTATAAAAATTATACATAATTTATTCTATCAAAATAAGCCTTTAATCAGGCATATCATTATTTTAAATAAATATATAAATGTAAATAAGAGAAGATGTGTTCTATAGTTAGGGTATGGGCCTAAAAGCTTGGTATATTAGCTTACTTATTTAAAATATTAAGTAATTAAAAAATTAAATATTATAAATTTTAGTTTAAATTAAAAATGATTCATTTACATTGAATAGATTTTATAAGAAATAAAAAATTTAAGTTATTGTAAATAATAAATAAATAAATAGATATATGTTGAATTTAGGTATAATTTAAAATAATTAAAAATAATGATAATTAAATTAATTGTAATAAAAGTATAAATTAATGAGAATTAACAAAAAAAATTTATATAAATAAAGGGAAAAATTTAAATTTTTATATAAAAAAAAGATAAAATTTAAAAAAAAAATAAAAATACTGATAAATTACAGAGGAAATAAAATAAGTCATTATAAATAAAATTAAAATAAATTTTTAAATAAAATTTTAAAAAATTTAATAAAAAAAATAAAAATTCATTAATATAATTTTTTAATAAAAAAAATTATATTAATAATAAAATATTTTATATATATATAATTTTTTAATAAAAAAATTATATTAATAATAAAATATTTTATATATATATATAAATATATATAAATATATATAAATATATATAAATATATATAAATATATATAAATATATATAAATAAAAATAAATAAAAATAAATAAAAATAAATAAAAATAAATAAAAATAAATAAAAATAAATAAAAATAAATAAAAATAAATTTTATAAAAAATTTAATTTATATTTAAAAATTTATTTTATAAATAATAATATTAATAAAATTTGTTAAAAATAATTTATTAATTTAAATAATTAATAAATAATAATTTAATAATTAATATTTATAATAATTAAAATTATAAAAATAATAAATAGTAATTTATAATAATAGTAATAAAATTAGTGCCAGCAATTGCGGTTAAACTAATAATGTAGATAAATTATATTATAATTAGAAAAAAATAAGTGGAAAAATTTTAAAAAAATTTAGTGTAAAATATATTTTATATGGTGAAATATTTAATATATATATATATTTAAAATTAAGAAACAATAAATTTATAAAATTATAAAAAAAATTAGGATTAGATACCCTATTATTGTAAAAAAGAATTAATTAATAAGAGATTAAATGTAAAACATTAAATTTAAAAAATTTGGCGGTATTTTAAATAGTTAGAGGAATTTGTCAATTAAATGATAGTCCACGATTGGAGTGTCCTGATAAAGTTTTTATATATTGTTGTAGGAAAATTATTTTATAAGAATTTATTGATTAGATTATTTAATTTAATTTTAATTCAAATCAAAATGTAGAATTATTAGGTTTAAAGATGAATTACAATTTAATTTAATATTAGAGTTATTTTTTTAATTAAAATAATAATATAGGATTTAAAAGTAAATTTAAATAAATTTTTAAGTTGAAATATTAGTTGGGATATGTACAAATTGCCCGTCATTTTCATGAATAATTAATTGGAAGAAGTCGTAACAAAGTAAATGTACAGGAATGTGTATTTAGATTAAGTGAGTAAAGTTTTAATAATATTTATATAAGTATGAATTTAAAGCTTAGAGTAAATTTTATATATAATTTTTATAGAGTGGGAGAAAAATATATTTTGGGTAAGTAAAGTTATATGAATAATAAAAGTTTAATTAAAAAAAATTAATTAATTAATAATAATTATAAAGAAAAGTATTGTAAGAGAATAAATTATAAATAAAATAAAGTAAATTTGATTTATTGTACCTTTTGTATCAGGGATTATTAAAATAATATTTTTTAATAGTATAAAGTTTCTCGAAGTTAGAAGAGCTAATAGAATATTATAGTTAATATATAATAATTATTATGAATATTTTATTAGATAATATATTTTAGTCAATTTTAAGGATATCTAGTTTTTTTTCTTTAAATTTAATTTGGTTTTAATTTTTAATATTTTTTGATTAAATATAGAAGTATTAGTATTTTAAAATTATAAATTATGGGATAAACTATAATTTTTTTTAAAATTATAAAGATTGAGATTGTATAAGAGTATTCATAATATTTGAATTTTTTAGTAAAAATTTAATAATTTATAAAATAATATTTTAATTTAATTTTTGATTTATAAGAGATGATTTAATTTTAAAAAAAAAATATTTACATGAATAATAATAGTAAGGCGATAATGATAATATTAGTAAAATATATAAAGGTTTTAAGGTATAATTAAGTAAAAATTAATTGTAGTAATTAGGCAAAAAATAAGTTCACCTGTTTAATAAAAACATGGTTTTTTGATGATAATTTAAGATTGTTTCTGCCCAATGAAGAGTAATTTGAATGGCTGCAGTATATTAACTGTACAAAGGTAGCATAATAAATAGTTTTTTAAATGGAGACTGGGATGAAAGAAGTGATGAGATTTATACTTTCTTAGATTGAATTTATTGAATTTATTAATTAAGTAAAAATACTTAGGTGAGAATATGGGACGAGAAGACCCTATAGAATTTTATATAAGGTTATTAGATAGGTTAGTAAATAGGATTTATTAATTTTATATTTTATTGGGAGGATTGTTAAATTAAAAAGACTTTAATAAAGAAAAATATCATTAATTTATGAGTATTGAAGAATGGTTTTAAAATTTAAGTGGAATTAATTACCTTAGGGATAACAGCGTAATATCTTTAGAGAGATCTTATTAATAAAGATGATTGCGACCTCGATGTTGAATTAAGATAAAAATTAAATGAAGAAGTTTAATATTTAAGTCTGTTCGACTTTTAAAATCTTACATGATTTGAGTTTAGATCGGCGTGAGCCAGATCGGTTTCTATCTATATTAGAATTAAAATTATTTGTACGAAAGGACTTTAATTTTTAATTAGATTATTTGAATTAAAGATATATTACTTTGGCAGAATAGTGCGTTAGATTTAGAATTTAATATTAAATATAATATATTATATAAGTAATAATATTTAATTATTTGGTGTATATGATTTTAAATTTTATCAGATTTTTAATAATTTTATTAGTAGTATTAGTGGGTATTGCTTTTTTAACATTATTAGAGCGTAAGATTTTAGGATATATTCAATTACGTAAGGGGCCTAATAAGGTAGGATTTATAGGTATTTTACAGCCTTTTAGAGATGCAATTAAGTTATTTAATAAAGAGGTTTTTATTGTTTATAAGTCTAGGTATAATTTATTTTTTATTTGTCCTATTTTATTATTTTTTATAATAATATGTAATTGATTATTTATTCCTGTAATTACTAATATTTATTTTATAAATTATTCTTTATTATTAATTATTATTATTCTTACTATAATGGGGTATATATTTATAATAATGGGGTGATCATCTAATTCGGTTTATTCTATAATGGGAGCTATTCGTGCTCTTGCTCAAACTATTTCTTATGAAGTTAGATTTATTTTAATTATTTTGGTATTAATGGTTTTAAGGGAAACTTATAGTTTGGTAGATTTCATAAAGTGGCAGATGTATGTGTGATTTATAATTATGTTATTTCCTTTATTTATTGTATTTTTTATTAGGGTTTTAGCGGAGTTAAATCGAAGACCTATGGATTTCATTGAAGGAGAATCAGAATTAGTTTCTGGGTTTAATGTTGAATATTTTAGGGGCAGGTTTGCTTTAATTTTTATGGCCGAATATGGAATAATTATTTTTTTTAGGTATTTGTTGATATTAATATTTATAGGATTGATAAGATATATATTTATATTTATTGGATTGAATATGATGGTTTCTTTGATTATTTTTATTCGTGGGATGTTACCTCGAATACGATACGATGAATTAATATATTTATGTTGAAAAATTATGCTACCTTTTATTTTAAGGTATAGGGTATTTATTTTAGGTTTTAAGTTTATATTTATAGTTTTAATTTAATTATGAAAAAATTAATAGAAAATTAAAATTTCTTTAGTATGTTTTCAAAACATAATCTTATACAAGATCATTAATTATTTTAATAGGTAGTCTCATATGGTTCTAATTGGGGTAAGTAACATAAAGTAAGAAAAATAAATAAAAGATAAAAATTGGCTAATATATATATAGGGGGGCTCAATAGGCTGGGCCCCTGCTCAGGTTAAAAGAATAAAAGTATTGATAAAAATATAAAAAAGAATTTGGGTGGGGGGATAGAATGATAGGGTATTTATAGTAAAGTGTATAAGTGGGAGAAAATAAAGAATAATGATTGATATGATAAGGGCGATTACTCCCCCTAGTTTATTGGGGATAGATCGTAGAATTGCATAGGCAAATAAAAAATATCATTCAGGTTGAATATGAATAGGGGTAACTATGGAGTTAGCCGGAATAAAATTATCAGGGTCACTAAAAATATAAGGATATTGTAAGATAATAATTGTTAATAAAAAAATTATTATAATAAATCCTAGGATATCTTTATAAGAAAAGTAAATATGAAAGGGGATTTTATAAAGATTTCTATTTGTTCCCAGGGGGTTATTTGATCCTGTTAGATGAATAAAGTAAAGGTGGATAATTATTAATATTAAGATAATAAAAGGTAAAATGAAATGAATGGAAAAAAATCGGCTTAGAGTAGCATTATTAATGGAAAAGCCCCCTCAAATTCATATTACTAATATATTTCCTATATATGGAATTGTTGAGACTAAGTTGGTAATTACAGTAGCCCCTCAGAATGATATTTGGCCCCATGGGAGGACATACCCTAAGAAGGCGGTAGCTATAGAGATAAAAAAAATAGTAACTCCAATAATTCAAGTGTAAGTTAAGTTAAATGATTTATAGTATATTCCTCGACCTATGTGGGAATATATGCAAATAAAAAAAAATGTTGCTCCATTAATATGAATATTATGTATTAATCATCCATTAGAGATATTTTGTATAATATGAATGATACTGTAGAAGGCATAGAAAATATTTGGACAGTAATGTATGGATAAAAAAAATCCTCTGATAATTTGAATTATTAGAAATAATCCCAATAATGAGCCAAAATTTCATCAGTATGAAATATTAGTAGGAGTGGGGAGTTTTAATAATGTGGATTTAAGGATGTATGAGATTTGATTCATAATGTATAGAGTTAATTTAATTTTCGTAGGGTTGATGATTTGGTCGAGCAAATTTTAATAATAGTAAAAAGTGTTAAAAGTAAGTATAGGATACAAATTATAGTAATATTTCTGTATGGATATGAGAAAATGTGAATGATATTGTTGAATAAATTATCATTTAAGATAGTAGATATGTATATTTCATTGAAATTATATATAGGATAGATAATAAAATATTTTGTTATGAATAATAAGATAATAATGTTAAAAAAAAATCTGAGTATTAGTGGAAAGTTGATAATGAATTTAGTTTGATCATTAGAAATTAATCTAGAAAAATATAGGAATATAATTAGTATACCACTGATTATAATAAGAAATAGTATAATTGAATATATAAAATTATGAGATCAAATTGATATAATAAGGCAAATAATTCTTCTATAAAGTATAATTAAAAGGAGTATAAAGATTGGGTGAAGGTAATTAATCGTTATTATAAAGATAATTAATAAAATAATAATTAGTAAAAAAAATTGAATATGGATAAATTTAGTCATAAAAAATGTAAAAATTATTATTAAATTAATATAGGCGTAGCTTTAAATTATATAATATTATCTTTAATTTACAAAATTAACATTTTTATTAAACTATAAAACTAAGTAATTTATATTTAATATAATAATTTCAAAAAATAGTTTATTAGAATGTTAATTTTGGAGATTAGGGGTATAATTTTTAATTATTTTTTTGAATTTATTTAGTAAAATTTATTTAGTAAAATTTATTAGTAAAATTTTTTATGACATAGTAATTTATATAATAATTTTTTTTATGACTTTTATATTATTAATTTTTTTATATAAATATATATTAATTTTGTTGTTATTAATAGAATTATTGGTTTTAAATATTTCATTAATAATATTTTTGATATATGGGATAATAATATTAGATTTTTATATAATTTATTATTTAGTGTTTAGGGTTTGTGAGGGAGTTTTGGGGTTAAGATTGTTAGTGATGGTTGTACGTTATTATGGGAGTGAGTTATATTATATATTTAATATTAGTAAATTTTAATTATGATAAAATTTGTATTAATGATATTATTTATTAATTTAATAATAATAAAAAATCGTATATTGATATTTTATTATAATTTATGCTATTTGATAAGATTTATAGTTATTTTTGTTTATATGTATAAAGATATTAAGTGGGGCATAATTTCCTTAATATTTAGGTGTCATTATTATTCTATTTGATTAGTTATTTTAAGTTTATGGATTTTGAGGTTAATAATAATATGTTTAAATGACTTAAGAATTATAAAAATATCAATATTTTTAATATTATTAATTTCATTGGTGATATTTTTTTTATCTATAGATTTAATTTTATTTTATTTATTATTTGAGATTAGATTAATTCCTACTTTTTTTTTAATTATTTATTGAGGATTAAATTTAGAGCGGGTTAATGCTGCTTATTATTTGTTATTATATATATTATTAATTTCTTTTCCGTTGTTATTGTATATTTTTAAAATATATTTATATGGATTGACATTAAAGTTCAGGTTAATAGTAATAGTTATAAGGGGGTATGAATTTAATTTTGGTGGATATATAATTATTTATATGGCTTTTTTTATTAAAATACCTGTATATATTATACATATTTGATTGCCTAAGGCTCATGTGGAAGCTCCTATTTATGGGTCAATAATTTTAGCTGGAGTTTTATTAAAAATAGGAAGTTATGGGTTGATTCGTATGTTGGAAATTTTTATTAAAAGAAGAGTAAAATATAATTGTTTTATTTTTAGTGTTAGGGTTGTTGGGAGAGCGTTAGTAAGGTTAGTATGTTTAGTTCAAGTAGATATAAAGAGATTAGTAGCTTATTCTTCAGTTGTTCATATAAATTTAATATTAGGGAGTATAATGACATTATTTAATTTAGGATTTTTAAGAAGGTATGTCATAATAATTTCTCATGGTTTATGTTCTTCTGGTTTATTTTATATAGTAAATTTATATTACAGGCGTACGTCTAGGCGGTTATTAATTTTGAATAAGGGTTTAATTAGAAAATTATCAATTTTTGTATTATGATGATTTTTATTATGTTCGGCAAATTTTTCATTTCCTTTTTCTTTAAATTTTATTAGGGAAATTTTAATATTAATAGTTATTATAAGGTGAGATAATTTTATAATAGTTTATTTAATAGTAATTTGTTTTTTTAGGAGGGCTTATTCATTATATTTATTTTCTTATGTTCAGCATGGTGGGGTGAGGGTAGAAAAAAGTGTTTATAATATTGGAGTAATTAAAGAATTTTTAGTATTAATTATACATTTTTTTCCTCTGGGTATATTTTTATTAAATTTAGTTATTTTTATATAGATTTAAGTAGTTTAAAATAAAACATTAGTTTGTGGAATTAAAAATATATAATAATATATCTTAGATTATAATTAATATTTTTATTTATTTTTTTTTTATGTCATTAATATTTTTGATTTTATTTATTTTAAGAATGATGATATATATAGGGGATTATAGTATTATATTAGAATGGCTGATAATTAGGTTTAATTCAATAAATGTTGAATTAATATTATTAATGGATTGGGTTTCTTTATTATTTATTAGTTTTATTATAATAATTTCATCAATAATTTTATTGTATAGTTATATATATATGATAGGTAATAAATTTACTAAGCGATTTATTTTTTTAATTATTTTGTTTGTATTGTCAATAGTATTGATAATTATTAGTCCTAATATTATTAGAATTATATTTGGGTGGGATGGTCTTGGGATAGTGTCTTATTGTTTGATTATTTTTTATCAAAATTATAGATCATATAATTCTGGGATGGTAACAGTATTATGTAATCGTGTGGGGGATGTGGGGTTATTAATATTAATTAGATTATTAATAGTTAGAGGAAGTTGGAATTTAATATTTTATAGGTATGGTAGAAAATTAATAGTATTTATATTATTAATTGCAGCAGTAACTAAGAGAGCACAAATTCCATTTTCAACATGATTGCCTATAGCTATAGCTGCCCCTACTCCAGTTTCTGCCTTAGTTCATTCTTCAACATTAGTAACAGCGGGGGTTTATTTGATAATTCGGTTTAATAAATTATTAATCTGTACATATTTAAGAAAAATTTTATTTTTTTTAGCAGTATTTACTATATTTATGTCAGGATTAATAGCTAATTTGGAGGTAGATTTAAAAAAAATTATTGCTTTATCAACTTTAAGTCAGTTAGGACTTATAATAATAATTTTAAGTTTAGGATTAGAAATAATTGCTTTTTATCATTTATTAGTTCATGCTATTTTCAAGTCTATATTATTTATATGTGCTGGGGTTATTATTCATTTAATAATGAATAATCAAGATATTCGATTATTAGGAAATTTGAAAGAGATGATTCCTTTTGTAATAATGTGTTTTTTTATTTCAAATTTGGCTTTATGTGGGGCGCCTTTCATGGCTGGATTTTATTCAAAAGATTTTATTATGGAATTAATTTATAGGATTAATTTAAATATTTATATTTTAGTATTTATTATGATTTCTTTAATATTTACAGTTTCTTATTCAATTCGATTGTTCTATTATGTATATTTTAGAAATTTAAAATTTTATAGTTACATGAATTTACGTGAGGATAGGTTAGTTAATATTTCTATAATGATTTTAAGTTTATTAAGAATTATTATTGGTTCTTTATTAAATTGATTATTTTTTTTTGATTATTATTTGATTTTTTTAAGTTTTGATGTTAAAATATTAACTTTAGTTATATGTTTAATAGGGTGTGCTGGGATAATAATTTTTAGGGTAAAATTTTTATATAATAATTTAAATTTGAGGTATTATTTAAGTTCAATATGATTTATAAATTATTTGTATATATTAATTTATGCCCCATTTAATTTAATAGGAGTAAATATTTACATTGTTGACAATACTTGAATTGAGTTTAAAGGGGGAGATTTTTTATATTATATACTTAAGCATCTAAATAAAAATTTAATATTTAAGGTATACATGAATGTTGGAGTTTATACTTATTTACTATTAGTAATTTACTTAATATTTTAGTTTAATATAGGGATAAATAAATAGTTACATATTATTTTTATAATGAAAATATAATGTTTTAAAATTAAACTATATTTATATAATAAGCTATAATTTAAAAAAATTAAAATTAATAAAAGTAAAATTTAAATAGCTTATAAAAAAGTATAATATTGAAGATATTAGGAAAATTAAAATTAATTTTTAAATAATTAAATTGTAGTTAGTTTAAAAATTATTATATTTTAGTAATAAGATAAAAATAAAGATAGAAATATATTGTTAGAAATAATATGATAATATCATAAATTATGAATTAGAAGTTCATTTGATTTATTTCGGAAATTAATTAGAATATTAATTCAATAAAATTATTAACAATAATTTACCTCTATTTTGGTTTTAATTAATTTTTCTTAGTTTTTATAAAAAACAAAATTTTAAGTCGAAATTAAATGTATAAATTACTTTAAGAAAAAAGAATTAAAATAAATTTAAGTACGATAAGATATATATGTATGTGATTAAGGGCATATTATTTTTAATTGCAAATTAAATGTTATTTAAAATTAACTAATATCCTTTATGGCTATAGATTTCAATTAATTGAATTTTCTCTATATTCTAAATAAATTCCTAAAATTAGTAAAAAGAAAAAAATAATTCTACAAATAATTATTGATAGGTTAAATTTTAAGGCCGATAAAATGACAAGAGGAATTAATAAAGTAAGTTCAATGTCAAAAATTAAAAAGATAAGTCTAATTAGAAAAAATTGAATTCTGAATGGTAAATGTCTAGAAGAAATTGGGTCAAATCCACACTCAAATGGAGAAGATTTTTCTTGATCTTTAAAAGATTTTTTTGAGATGAAAATATTTAAAGATATAATAATAAGAGAGATAATTAAAAGAATTAATATAATAATAATTATAATATTAATTATTTATATTAAGTTAAATTAAATATTTTAATTGGAAATTAAATGTAATTAAATGTTATACTATATAAATAGTAAAAATAATTTAGAAGCTTCATCAATAAATAGAAATATATAAGAATAATCATACTACATCAACGAAATGTCAGTATCAAGCTGCGGCCTCAAACCCAAAGTGATGATTAGAGGAGAAGTGAAGGGAAGTCATTCGAATATAACAAAAAAATAGGAAGAGGGTACCAATCATTACATGTAATCCATGGAATCCTGTGGCAATAAAAAAAGTAGATCCATAAATAGAGTCTGCTATCGTAAAAGGGGCTTCGATATATTCAATTAGTTGCAGGGAAGTGAAGTAAATACCCAGGGAGATAGTTAATAAAAGACTTTTTATTCTTTCTGCCAGATTATTATTAAGTATGGAATGATGTGATCATGTAATTGTTAGGCCTGAGGAGATTAGGATAATAGTATTTATTAAGGGGATATCGAATGGATTAAAAGGTTTAATTCCTACGGGGGGTCATAATTGTCCGATTTCTATTGAGGGGGCTAAGGATGAGTGAAAATAGGCTCAAAAGAATGAGAAAAAAAATAAAATTTCAGAGATGATAAATAGGATTATTCCTAGTCGTATTCCGTTGTATACATCAGGGGTATGGGTGCCTTGGAAGGTTGATTCTCGAGTGATATCTCGTCATCATTGGTACATACATAATAATGTACAAGGTGTAGTGAGTGAAAGAGTATAATTTATATTATGAAATCATCTTACAGTTATAATTAAGTTATTGAAAATTCTTAGAGAAATAATAATGGGTCAGGGTCTTACTGTTACTAAGTGAAATGGGTGGTTATGTTTGGCCATAAATTAAGAGTCTCTTCTGTAGAGGGTCGATAGGATTGCGAATACATAAGCTTGAATCATAGAGACTGAGATTTCTAGGATAAATAGAAGAATTTGGGAAAATATTATAATATTTATTAGAATAATTCTACAGATTAATTGCCCTGAAGATCCTAGTAGGGATAGAAGTAAATGTCCCGCGATTATATTAGCAGTTAGACGAATAGATAAAGTAATTGGTCGAATAATTAAACTAATTGACTCAATAATAACTATAAATGGCATTAGTAATGTAGGAGTACCCTGCGGGGTTAAGTGAGTTAATAGATTATTTAAATAATTAATAATTCTATATATTATTATTCCTAATCATAAGGATAATGATAAAGATATACAGAATCTTATGTGCCTTGAAGAGGTGAAGATATATGGGAATAAACCTAAAAAATTGTTAAAAAAGATTATAATTATTAGTCTGATTAAAATAATAAGGTTAGAAAAAGAGTATCTAATAAGAATTTTAAATTCATTAAAAATATAATTAATAATTAAAGTTCATATAATTGTAAGACGTGACGGAATTAATCAGAATTGAATGGGGAGAAATAATAGTATAATGGTTATTCTAAATCAGTTTAAGGAGGTTAATATTGAAGTTGATGGATCAAAAATTGAGAAAATATTTATTATCATAATCAGTTTCAATTGATATAATTATATGAGGGGTTAGAAAGTATGGGGGTGAAAATTATTGGGAGGTTTAAAAAATGGGTAAATATGATAGTAATTAATAATATTATTATAGTAAAGCTAAGTATAATTGCTCATAATATTGGTATTATTTGTGGGATAAAAGAATATTATTTACATAATAATTTTAAATTGACAATTTAATGTTATTTTAACTAATTCTTTGAAAGTCATTAAAAATAGTTTAAAATAATTCTATTATTATTTGATTTAAAAAATCAATACTTTTTTCAGTCATTTAATGATAGTTTATAAATAAATTATATTAAGTTATTAATTATTATTATTATTGAAGATTAGTCAATTTTTAAAGTTTAAAAAGTTAGTTGATTCAATTACAATAGGTATAAATCTATGGTTAGTTCCACAAATTTCTGAACATTGGCCAAAAAATAGACCTGGTCGATTTATTAGTAATATTGTTTGATTGAGTCGTCCCGGGGTTGAGTCTATTTTAATACCTAGAGCTGGGACAGTTCAAGCATGAATTACATCTATCGAGGTAGTTAAGATGCGAATTGGGAAATTAAAGGGAAGAATACATCGATTATCTACATCTAGAAGACGAAATTCATTTATTTGTAATTGGTTAGTGGGGATTATAAAAGAGTCGAATTCGATATTTAAAAAATCTGAATATTCATATGTTCAGTATCATTGGTGACCAATGGTTTTAAGAGATAGTTTGTTAGAGTGAATTTCATCTGTTAGGTATAAGATTTTTAATGAGGGAATTGCAATAAAAATTAAAATAAATATTGGGATGATGGTCCAAATCAATTCAATGGCATGACCTTGGAGAAGATAGCGATTAATTATTTTATTATTAATTATTATTGATATAATAAAAGAGATTAATATAGTAATGAAGATTAAGATAATTATTGTAAAATCATGAAAAAAAATTATTATATCATATGTTGGGGAGTTAGAATCTTGAAGAGAGATTAGTCAGGTATTAATTTTTAATAAAAGTAGTTTATATCTTTATAAATGGAGTTTAAATCCATTGCACTAGTCTGCCATATTAAATTAATTAAAATTATGTCAGGTAAGACTTAGATTGCTGGAATTTCATTATACCTATGATTTAAGGGGGGGTAAGTATTTTGTCATTCTAAGGATGTGCCTAAAAAAAATATATTAATAATTTTTTTTTTTAAAGAGAGCGCCTCTCAAATAATAAATATCAATAGAGTGAGACTTAAGATAGAGATTAAGGATCCAATTGAAGAAATGATGTTTCATGATAAGAAAGTGTCTGGATAATCAGAGTATCGACGAGGCATTCCTCTTAGTCCTAAGAAATGTTGTGGGAAGAAGGTCATATTGACCCCGATAAATATAGAAAAAAATTGAATATTTAAATAAAAGTTATTTAGAGTAAACCCTGTAATTAGGGGAAATCAGTGGATAAAACTGGCAATAATGGCAAATACGGCCCCCATAGAAAGAACGTAGTGAAAATGAGCGACGACATAATAGGTATCATGTAATACAATATCAATAGAGGAGTTAGATAACATAATTCCTGTAAGACCACCGCTTGTAAATAAAAAAATAAACCCCATGGCCCATCAAAGGGCGGGATTATAATTCATTTTTATGCCATGGAGGGTAGAAACTCATCTAAAAATTTTAATTCCAGTTGGGATAGCGATGATTATGGTGGCTGAGGTAAAATAGGCTCGTGTATCTACATCAAGACCAATGGTAAATATATGATGGGCTCAAACAATAAATCCTAAAAATCCAATAGCAATTATGGCATAAATTATACCTAAAGATCCAAAGGTTTCTTTTTTTCCACTTTCTCTTATGATGATATGAGAAATTAATCCAAATCCGGGAAGAATGAGAATATAAACTTCAGGGTGACCAAAAAATCAAAATAAATGTTGGTAGAGAATTGGGTCACCTCCGCCGGCTGGGTCAAAAAAAGATGTATTTAGATTGCGGTCTGTAAGTAGCATGGTGATGGCTCCTGCGAGTACTGGGAGGGACAAAAGTAGTAAGATAGCAGTAATTATGATAGATCATACTAAAAGAGGAATTTTATCTATAGAAAAATTTTTATGATGTATATTAATAATAGTAGAGATGAAGTTAATAGCCCCAAGAATAGATGATATTCCTGCAATGTGTAGAGAAAAAATAGAAAGATCAATTGAAGCCCCCCTATGAAAAATATTAGAGGCTAAAGGCGGGTAGATCGTCCATCCTGTCCCAACCCCTGAATTAATAAATCTTCCTAATATAAGGAGAGTAATAGAAGGGGGGAGAAGTCAGAATCTTATATTATTTATACGTGGGTAGGCTATATCAGGGGATCCTAATATTAATGGTACTAAAAAATTTCCAAATCCCCCAATTATAAAAGGTATAACCATAAAAAAAATTATAATAAAAGCATGTCTTGTTACTAGGGAATTATAAATTTGGTCATTGTTAATTAATGCATTACAAGATCCTAGCTCTAAGCGAATGATTATACTTATAGAGGACCCAATTATTCCTGCTCAAATTGCAAAAATAAAATAAAGTATACCAATATCTTTGTGGTTGGTTGAGTAGAGTCATTTATTCAT